TTTGGTTATAAATAATTATAACATAATAATAATCGAATTCATAATATTAAAAAAAATTAAAAATTAATATTTCAGTAATATTCTATTTTATCATTTTTATTTTATTTGTTTCCTCGATTGGATTCTTTTTTCAATACTAATATTGACAACAGTGTATCAAATAAATATAATCCGATCGTGAATAAATTGATCAATAGACTCACGTTAAATAGACTTTTTTACTTCATCAAATGGTAGATTCGTTGGATTTTTTGCGATACAAACAAGAAATTCTTTTTTGATTAAAAGGTAATTGATTGAATTGAAAAAGAAATTAAAAACGAAAATTATATATTATATTATATATAATATTAATGTATAACTATAGTAGATAAAGAAGTGGTTTATCATTTTTTTAATTTTTTTGAGAAAATTTTTTGTTTTATCTGTTCATTTGTATGTTGAGAATCAATTAGCCTTCAACATTTTTAGTTTTTTTTCCATTTTTTTAGTCGAATATTTAGTCTAATAAAAAAAAATATTAGACAATTCAATCTTTTATTTTTATTATTTTTATTGCGATTGGATATACACCCGCCCTATATTTATAATTTGTATTGGGTTGCTAACTCAATGGTAGAGTACTCGGCTTTTAAGAGCGGCTCTATTTTTTACACATTTCTATGAAGCAATTGGTTCGTCCATACCATCGGTAGAGTTTGTAAAACCACGACTGATCCAGAAAGGAATGAATGGAAAAAGTAGCATGTCGTATCAATGAAGAATTCTAAAAAGATTTCATTCTTATTGGATCCGGCCCAAATTTTTGTTTGAATTATTGGCTCGGAACATAAAAATTTAGTTGGGTTTAATTAATAAAGGGATAGAGCTTGGCGGCTCCAATTATAATAGAGAAACATAAAGTAACGAGCTTTCTTTTATTTTTTTTATTTGAATGATTATCCCATCTAATTATACGTTAAAAAGAGGTTAGTGCTTGATGTGGGAAAAGTTTTTCCTGTGAATGGATTATTTCTTTTTGTTATGAGTCCTAACTATATAGCTATTTTCCATTATATTGGGGGGTAGCCATAAATGTGTAAAAGAAAGAGTATATTGATAAAGATATTTTTTTCCAAAATCAAAAGAGCGATTGAGTTGAAAAAAAAATAAAGGATTCCTAACTAGCTTGTTATCCTAAAACAAAAATTCGGTGGAAAAGCGATTAGAGAGAGTCCGTTGATGGGTTTTACTCGTTTTCTAGGTATCTTATATATAGAATTCCCTGTTTTGACTGTATCGCACTATGTACCATTTGATAATCCAATGAATCTCTGATTCTTTGTTTGACCAAATAGACTTTTTAAATGGAGGAATATCAAGCATATTTAGAACTCCATAGATCTCGCTACCAGGACATCCTATACCCACTTTTTTTTCGGGAGTATATTTATGGACTCTCTTATGGTCATGGGTCCTTTTTTGTAGAAAATTTAGGTTATAACAAAAAATTTAGTTTACTAATTGTAAAACGTTTAATTACTCGAATGTGTCAACAGACTCATTTGATCATTTTTGCTAAAGATTCTAACCAAAATACTTTTGGGGTTTATAACAATAATTTTTATTCTCAAATAATATTAGAAGGGTTTGTTGTCGTCGTGGAGATTCTATTTTCCCTACAATTATTTATCTCTTCCTTAAAGGAGTTAGAAATCGGAAAATCTTATAATAATTTGCGATCAATTCATTCTATTTTTCCCTTTTTAGAAGATAAATTGATATATTTAAATCATGAGTCAGATATACGAATACCCTATCCTATCCATCTGGAAATCTTGGTTCAAATCCTTCGATATTGGATAAAAGATGTCTCTTTCTTTCATTTATTAAGGTTGTTTTTTTATTACTATTGTAATTGGAATAGTCTTTTTACTCCAAAAAAAAGGATTTCTACTTTTTTTTCAAAAAGTAATCCAAGATTTTTCTTGTTCTTATATAATTTATACGTCCGAGAATCTGAATCTATCTTTCTTTTTCTACGTAACAAATCCTCTCAGCTACGATTAAAATATTTTCACGTTTTTTTTGAGCGAATTTTTTTCTATGAAAAAATAGAATATCTTGTAGAAGTATTTACTACGGATTTTTCATATACCTTATCATTCTTCAAGGATCCTTTCATCCATTATGTTAGATATCAAGGAAAATCCATTCTGGTTTCAAAGAATACTCCTCTTTTGATAAATAAATGGAAATACTATTTTATCTATTTATGGCAATGTCATTTTGATATTTGGTCTCAATCAGTAACGATCCATATAAACCAATCATCCCAGCATTCATTTCACTTTTTGGGCTATTTTTTAAGTATTCGGCTAAATATTTCAGTGGTACGAAGTCAAATGTTGCAAAATTCATTTCTAATCAAAATTTTTATAAAAAAGCTTGATACAATAGTTCCAATTTTTCCTCTAATTAGATCATTGGCAAAAGCAAAATTTTGTAATGTATTGGGTCA